TCGAATTAGATAGATGATCTAGCAATGATGGAATTGATCGTCTATTTACGATTCCGGAATAACATGAAATTTGAAGCCAATTGATGTAAGTTCTTTCTAAGAGGTGGATATAGAATAACAACCCCTTTACATACAAGGGAATGAGTATGTGGTGGGGCGAAAGGGCTTGGCCCTTTCAACCCCGGTACCTCTAAACGTTACCGGCAATCTACCACGGAACGCCCTCGACTTTCATGCTGATTTTTTTGATCTCATTTTTCTTATAAGAAAAATATAATTACGCCATTGATTTACTTGTAATTTATGTCGATATTTTATTATAATGAAACACTATAATAAAATATAATGAAACACTATAATAAAATATCGACATATTTTCTAGAGGGTTCTTTCTTATGTTTTGTTCGGCGTCTTCTTCGTCGATAAAGTTCAAACCCAAGTCTATAAACGATTATCCTTAGTCCTCAATGTCCAAACATTATTCTATCAATTACTTTTCGCCATCATACATTTGCAAACACCATTCGATAAACCCCTCTTCGCCGACAAGGTCCAAACATACGGATACAAATTGCTCTTCGCTGAGAAGGCCTAAATGGGAGTTTCTAAAGTCGTCGTAGCTGAGCAAGAACCAATACAGGTCTCGAAAATTTTTTTTCTTTACCCTCGTGACGAGATAGTTTGCGCAATATTTTTGATATTGTTTATCGCACGTGTCTAGTACTTTGAGCATCTGTCCAAATTCCATACGTACTCGCAGCCAGGCATGTACATGTGGTACATATTCTCGAATGGCGTATGGTTTGTTTCTTAGGTTGGTTCGTAGAGCGTTTCGTAGAGATTCGCGAGCGACCAAATCTAAGTCGGAAGCGGAGTGGGAAAACGGTTCCTCACCTTCGAAGAGGAAACATTTCCAGGCGCCAGACCAAAACCCAACCCTGATATCATACTGCATTTCAGTTGTTCTTTCTAGCAGCACGCATTGAAGTTCGGACCAAAGACAAGCTTTTGTTACGCGAATAGAGTTTGCATTTCTAAAAAAAATATTTTTGCTTTTCGAAAGCCAGTTGGCTCCTTCGGCTTTGGCAAAGTCGATGATACTCCCCGAGGCGGTGCCATTCCGTGACGCGTATTTTTTCAAGAGAGTAGATACGATCTCGCGACGCCCCATTTCAAGGCATATTACGCAAAATATTTCGTAGAAGTCCCTGTCCTTGTTATCCGAGGGTAGTATCCCCCCTTTAGTATAACAAAGGTATTTCCTTTTCGGTAGATGCAGAGGCCCATTATAGAGCGAAATGCACTTACCTTGTTGTACCAAAATTCCCAATGTAGGTCGAAATCCATAATAGAGTCCGACCCCAACGACCGAATCGGTTCTCTTCATAAACAAGTTCTTTTCCATAATACCCTCCCTGGGTTTTACAAAATTATTTTGAATGTCTAGTCATTAAATATATTGAATTATATATATATATGTAATTCAATATATGAATTCAATATATATATATTGAATTCATATATATTATATTCATATATATATATAATTCAATATATGAATTCAATATATATACGTCAGGTGCGATATTAGCATCATTAGTCATTCCCTATCTAAAACAACTAGCACAACTTGTCAACGTCCATGGGGACTTATTTTCCCGGTAAAATTCTCGACTCCATCTGACTAGTTCTGGGTTCGAATCCCCGGCAACCCTTTGTTCAAAAAATCCTCTGTAGAGAAGAGAGACATTTTTACCTATTTTTTCTTCAATGAAAATTGAAGTGTGATAATTTACTGATAATTCTATGATTCCGGTCTGGAGTTTAGAGGGACTAATATATGTTATAACGCTCTATAGTCCCTGTAGGTAAGATATGTTATAAAAATCTATAGTTCCTATGAAAAGGTTTTTGGATGATTTTGGCGGCATGGCCGAGCGGTAAGGCGGGGGACTGCAAATCCTTTTTCCCCAGTTCAAATCTGGGTGTCGCCTGACTATTTGACATAGATAGCGATCGATCTAGATTATACTTTATTATTTTAAAAAGTAAAAAAAGAGTGGGCCTTAGTATTTCTAGCCTATTTTACTTGTCTTTAGTCTTTGCCGATTCGAAATCATAGAGGAATTTTTTAGAAGTGGATTTATGAAATTGGTTCCTCAACAGTCTTCGGTGAGAATCCCTTTTTGACTCTGCACCATTGATTCCACTATTATTAGGGAGCAATAATCGAATAATTCTATCATAGAGATAGGGGACATAATTCACATGGAGCTAGTAAGTCTCGCTTGGGCTGCTTTAATGGTAGTTTTTTCATTTTCCCTTTCACTTGTAGTCTGGGGAAGAAGTGGTCTCTAGAAGTACTATTAATTGAGTTGAGGAATCAAACTGGATCAATTCTTTTAGAAATCGTTCAAAATGCATTGTAGAACGATTTACTATCAAGATCTCTTCATTTTCAAATTGCATTGAATTCTAGTGAAGGAATGCATTCTATACA